TGTTGACTTCCATGAAAAGTATTTGGGTCTCCCAACCACCATAGTAAGAAACAAGAAGGATGTTTTTAAAAGGTTGAATGAAAGACTTGATTTTCATCTCCAAGGTTGGCAAGGGAAGTTCCTCTCAAAAGCGGGTAAGCTTGTTTTGATCAAAGAAGTTGCACAAGCTATTCCCACTTATTCTATGAGTGTGTTTTAATTGCCTATTGGGGTTTGTAAAAAATTTCAGTCTAAGGTGAGTAGATTTTGGTGGGGAAAAGGTGGAGATACTAGAGGCAAACTTAGTTTGATGTAATCGGGAGAAATTGTGTAGAAGAAAGGAGGAAGGAGGGCTCGGTTTTAGAGACTTGAGAGCTTTTAATCAAGCGATGTTAGCTAAGACGGTTTGGAGGATTTTTTGGGGCAAGCATTCGCTGGTGAGTAATCTTCTCCATGCCAAATATTTTCCAGAAACATGTTTCCTTAATGCTTCGTTGGGAAGAACTCCATCGGCTATTTGGAGAGGATTGATGTGGGGAAAGCAAGTAATTGATAGAGGGACGCGGTGGCGAATTGGAAATGGGAAGAGAGTTAGTATATTGGAAGATAAATGGTTGCCATGCCCCGTGAGCTTCAAAGTGGTTAGTCCCACGAATTGGACAAATCAGAGAGTCGAATCTCTCTTCACTCCCTCAGGTGCGTGGAATGTTCCTCTTGTTCTATCTAGTTTTCTACCTTAGGAAGCTAATATGATTCTCAGTATGCCATTGGGACTTCGGTCTGTACCGGATAAGCCGGTCTGGCATTTTGCTAAAGACGGTGTATATAGTGTGAAATCTGGTTATAGAGTGGCACGAGACATTCAAGTTGAGAAGATGGGGGCTATGCGGGCTGGTCTACTCACAAATGCAGTTGGGAGCTATGCGGGCTGGTCTACTCATGCTTATTCACCAAGGTATGGTTGATCTTATTATTGAGTCTGATTGTGTTGCTATAGTGTCCGTGCTTAAGAGTGAGATGGAGGACTTGTCTGATCGGCTGTGGCTTGTATCGTGGAGGATTGTAAAGAGTATATGAACTCCACTCCTTCGTTAACGGTTCGATCTATTTACCGTGAAGCTAATGGTGTTGCCGCTCGCACAAAAAGAAATGTCGTATGTAATGTAATGAAAAATCCCATGTCTTTCTTGGTTGGACCAACCCAACCGGTTATTTCTTACAAGTCTTTCTACATTTTTGTGGGGAGCAGAGCAGTCAAAAAATTAAGCAAACCAAATGATTGTAAAAGCTCTAGAATGGATATTCCTCACAATTGCTCCTTGTGATGCAGCGGAACCATGGCAATTAGGATTTCAAGACGCAGCAACCCCTATGATGCAAGGAATAATGGACTTACATCATGATATCTTTTTCTTCCTCATTCTTATTTTGGTTTTCGTATTATGGATCTTGGTTCGCGCTTTATGGCATTTCCACTATAAAAAAAATCCAATCCCGCAAAGGATTGTTCATGGAACTACTATCGAGATTCTTCGGACCATATTTCCTAGTATCATCCTGATGTTCATTGCTATACCATCATTTGCTCTGTTATACTCAATGGACGAGGTAGTAGTAGATCCAGCCATTACTATCAAAGCTATTGGACATCAATGGTATTGGACTTATGAGTATTCAGACTATAACAGTTCCGATGAACAGTCACTCACTTTTGACAGTTATATGATTCCAGAAGATGATTTAGAATTGGGTCAATCACGTTTATTAGAAGTAGACAATAGAGTGGTTGTACCAGCCAAAACTCATCTACGTATTATTGTAACACCTGCTGATGTACTTCATAGTTGGGCTGTACCTTCCTCAGGTGTCAAATGTGATGCTGTACCAGGTCGTTTAAATCAGATCTCTATTTCGGTACAACGAGAAGGAGTTTACTATGGTCAGTGCAGTGAGATTTGTGGAACTAATCATGCCTTTACGCCTATCGTCGTAGAAGCTGTTCCTAGGAAAGATTATGGTTCTCGGGTATCGAATCAATTAATCCCCCAAACCGGGGAAGCTTAAGCAGAAATGAAAGAGTAGGGTGAGGGGGGGAAGCCACTAAATTGAAGGCTTCGCTCGCTCGACCGCTCGTTTAGTAAACTACGAGTGGAATGCATAAATCCCTTTAGAGATAGGGGCGAGTACTATATAAGCTCGTAAGTAAAGTACGGAACGAGTCTTGGCTACCAAGCAGAGCGACCTCGTCTTGCTTGCTTCTGGCGAAGCTTAACGCACTAGAGAATAGGCATTCTTGTATGGTCAGAATACTCGTTTTTAGGCCGACCACTACATAGGAGCGATAGCGAAGCCAAGCCGTATAAAGGCGAGCAGCCCTTATAGCAATAGCAAACGGCCTACTTATAGCCTCCCGGAAAATCCACTTTTTTCGAGTGTCTCATGTCTCAGAGCGCGGTGAACACGGGTTATGACAATAAATACGGTGTTTCTGGCCCCTGGCAAGAAGATATTTCTCGAAGTT